AGAACAAGAAAATGACATCGTGATTTGGATTGAATCTCGATGAAACAATCCATCAATGAAAAGTCAATTGGATAAGTTTAATGAATTCTTTTATATATTATACGTTATAAGGAAAGGAAGACAAACTCATATTTAGTGAAAAATCAAAGAAAATCCTTTTAGTTATAAAGAACTTGCTATGAAAAAAGAAAAAGTATTGGAATCTACACATTGATTTTTTTTGAACCGTATGCGTCAAAAGGCGCCTGTACGGTTTCGAGGGGATACAATTTGACCCTAATCAACCGACTTTATCGAGAAAGATTACTTTTTTTAGGTCAAGAGGTTGATAGTGAGATCTCAAATCAACTTATTGGTCTTATGATATATCTCAGTATCGAGGATGATACCAAAGATCTGTATTTGTTTATAAACTCTCCTGGCGGATGGGTAATACCGGGGGTCGCTCTTTATGATACTATGCAATTTGTGCAACCAGATGTACATACAATATGCATGGGATCAGCCGCTTCAATGGGATCTTTTATCCTGGTAGGAGGAGAAATTACCAAACGTCTAGCATTCCCTCACGCTTGGCGCCAATGAGGCTTTTATTTGAGAGAAAAAAGAAGACTATGCCTTCGCCATATGAAATATGAATATTAAGTAATAATAGCATGGCACTTTGAATTCGATATAAGAAATTCTGTTTTCAAAACATTAGATTATGTATCGAGAGAGTAATATGAGAAAAAGGTATTTCCTATTTTATTATCGGAAGTCCTGTTCAGCGTCACAAACTTTTTTTCACACCAGAGGTCTCTTAACAATATTTATAGTATAGAGCGAAAAAAAAAAAATTCTTTTTTCATTAGTTTATTTGATCAAAAAAGCAACTTTGGGATTGCTGAATGACAGACAAATCACAGACAAAAAAATATAATATAATAAATATATAAAGCAACGGAGCCATCATAGTATTTTTGAATTCCTCCGAAAGGAAGGGTGGTAAGTTGATCATTTACCGATCGGGGTCTAATCGATCCTATTTTTTGAAGGTAAGGGTCAATTTTATTGTAGAGCCGTATGCAATGCATAATGCCCGTACGGTTGTTCGATTCTATCTTTTTTCTTGTTATTCTTTTATCTTTCTTTTATCTTCCCCTCATCGTGCGAAATAGAGAAACTTTTTATTATCTTATATCATCAGGGTAATGATCCATCAACCTGCTGGTTCTTTTTCTGAAGTAGCAACGGGAGAATTCATCCTGGAAGTGGGAGAACTGCTGAAACTACGTGAAACCCTGACAAGGGTTTATGTACAAAGAACGGGCAAACCTTTATGGGTTGTATCCGAAGACATGGAAAGAGATGTTTTTATGTCAGCAACAGAAGCCCAAGCTTATGGAATTGTTGATCTTGTAGCGGTTGAATGAGAATAGCCTTTATTTCAATTTCACGTCAAGTCGTGATTTAAAATTCACCCTGCCGAGTTTAATATTCTATGATTTTTATTTACTATTGTAATTGTAATTCATAATCATCCGGTTAGGATCGATCTAAACCAGTCCATTATGTATATGATTCAACATGCCAACGATTAAACAACTTATTAGAAATACAAGACAGCCAATTAGAAATGTCACAAAATCCCCCGCGCTTCGGGGATGCCCTCAGCGTCGAGGAACATGTACTAGGGTGTATGTGCGACTCGTTCAGATCATGAACTAGAACAAAGGAAAGAGGACAATGTTCAAATATCAATGATCAAATAGGATAGAAGGGAAAAACGAACTACATTTACTATCTAAAAATAAGAAAATGGATCATATCCCTTTTATTGTGTATGAAATTTATGGTTTCTATTGGTGTAAAACCACTCACCTCAATTCAAGATGAGAAGCAATTCTCCATTGGTAGCAAATGGTTATCCATTAAGCGGAGGAAATCTTAGTTAACCTAGACGCCTCTTGCAAGAACGGACTAACAGGGTCAGCTACCCAGCCAACTTTCATAATTAAATACCGTTACTGTATAGGTAGAGCTCGTTGTGAAAGACCTATTACTGGATAATTCATGGGTAGAGCCGAAGAATGTGAACTATACAAGTTAGCAATAACATTGATTAAATGAAGTAAAGGCTCCGGTGTATAGAGAAGACCTCACCGTTTAAGAAGTAACCATAGAAACGATGGAATCCACTATTTCTTTATCATTGCTATTTTTTAAGTACAATTTCGTATTTCGAGGTGAAATGCCTAGAAAAAATAAAAAATCGTGGTTGGGAAGGTTATAGTAGCCAAAGCCATTGGAATTTTTAGTTTATACATTGGAAAAATCCGTTTTGTTATTAATATACTAGGAAAGGGGCAAAAGAATAACTGAAAGAAAGGAAATCTATTAGTTATTCGTTAAAGTTTCATTTATTCAATGACCAGAATTAGACGGGGATATATCGCTCGGAGACGTCGAACAAAAATTCGTTTATTTGCATCAAGCTTTCGGGGGGCTCATTCAAGACTTACTCGAACTATTACTCAACAAAAAATAAGAGCTTTGGTTTCGGCTCATCGGGATAGGGATAGGCAAAAAATAAATTTTCGTCGTTTGTGGATCACTCGAATAAATGCAGCAATTCGTGAAAGGGGGGTATGCTATAGTTATAGTAGATTAATAAATGATCTGTACAAGAGACAGTTGCTTCTTAATCGTAAAATACTTGCACAAATAGCTATATCAAATAGGAATTGTCTTTATATGATTTCCAATGAGATCATAAAAGAAGTGAGTTGGAAGGAATCCACCGGTTAAACGGAGTTGCCCGGAGAATGAACTCCGGGAAGGTCGAATAAAAATGAATAGAATATAATTAATATATGATAAAATATAATAAAGTAGTCAAAATAAATATGAATCAACACGTCCAATAAAAACAATTTCTTCTTCCCAGATTATTCTTTTTTTTTCTTACGACACGAGAATTCAATCCGGATTCTTGGATTTTTCCAACAAAATATCAATCCGCATTTGAGTTCGGATGGGGATTTCAATTCAAGTGACGAAAGTGTAAACCTATCTTTTTCGGGCTCTAAGACTAGGAGTTCTAGTGGTCGGCTCAGTTCTTTCCAGCTGTTTCTCATTATTAAGAAAAGGTAACAAAGATAAAATACGAGCTTGTTTTATAGCAATCGTAATTAATCGTTGTTGTTTCAAGGTCAATCTATTCACTCGTCTAGATAATATTTTTCCCTGTTCACTAATAAATCGACTAATTAAACTCATGTTTTTATAATCAATTCGATCCCCCGATTGGATCGGGGGCAAACGCCTACGAAAAGATCGCTTGGATTTAAGAAAAGTTCGCTTGGATTTATCCATGGTTTGGTTAGTTTATTTCTTATCCCTAAAATACTATTTAAGCCAGATCTCTAATTAGAATAAATAAATAGGATTTGGTTTGTTTATAATTATCTTTAACTATGTTAAATATGTTATATATATAATGTCATTTTTCCCTTTCCTTGTAAGATAAGGGGCAGGTGCTCGGTTCGATCTATTTCTTTATCTCCCCGTGAATCGTATGTTTGTTACAATATGGACAGAATTTTAGCAACTCCAATCGATTAGGCGTATTGTGCCGGTTCTTTTGAGTAATATATCTGGAAATGCCCTTTGATTCCTTATTAACACCGTTTCGAACACAAGCGGTACATTCCAAAAGAACCGGTATTCGCACATCTTTACCCTTGGCCATGAACCTCCTTTGGATTTTTCATTTACTCAACTCTTCCTCTTTCAATTCGAAACGAAAAAGAAGAAAGGAAGGAAAAAACAAAATAGAATTTGTAACTTGCTATCCTCTTATGCAAGATTTCACTACAATCAATTCAATATAGGAAATAAGATAGAAGGATTTCTAAACGATATTTCAGTACAGTATTTCCTATAATATAAGTATCTTGTATAATACTCTTTCCGTAGAACCAGAGTTTTTATTCGACTTCCATAGAAATTTAAGACATAGAAATTGAATATTAATTTAATTCCAACCTGAACCAGAGTCTCGCGGCTGTTGAATGCACTTTTATTCTTTCTCTTTCCTCCCTTATTCTAAAAAAGGGAAAAAAGAGAAAAGAAGGGGGCTTCTATTTAATTGTATCTCTAATCTTCTTTATTCCTTCCCGCGTCAATAACTAGAATGAAAAAAAGGGGAACGTCAACGCATCCGGGAAAAAACGATTAATTTCTATCAATAAACCTGCCAAAGAACCGAACCATAGAGTACTTAGTACCGGTGCCACGGAAAGATATGTTTTTAGATCTCGCATTGAAAAAACTCCTTCATTTTATTGTAATACATAAGATAATACATATTGAAATGTACAATCATCCAGTAAATAATATTTACTTTTTGTTAAATACAGAAAAAACGTCCCTTTCTTCCACAATATTCCCCCAAAAGACTCTAGGGGTTCCGTTCCATATTTCTATATAGATAGAAGTATTTTACTATTATTATATGTTAAATGAGACCAAAAAGCCGAAATGGACATAAAAATTCTAGATTTTAATAGAGGCGATAATGATGTGGAAAACAAGACAGGAATTCTCTACAATGACACTGTAGACCAATGGAAGGGATGTAGCGCAGCTTGGTAGCGCGTTTGTTTTGGGTACAAAATGTCACGGGTTCAAATCCTGTCATCCCTACCTATTACTGCTCCTTTGAGCAGTAACGAGGGATTTTTTGAGATCAATTCACATTGGACATATCGTGGAGAATCTTTCATTCTTTTGATACTTTCATTCTTTTGATACTATTGTATGCATACAAGATGTATTGGGGCCAATCTTTTTCTTTACAGTCTTATCTTTTACTTTTATGAGAAGAAAGCGCTCTTAGTTCAGTTCGGTAGAACGTGGGTCTCCAAAACCCGATGTCGTAGGTTCAAATCCTACAGAGCGTGATTCGGATCTTCTTCGATTGAATTCGACTGAAACACTAACTGGAACAGCAATCT